AGTACTCTACCGTTGAGTTAGCAACCCGAATATAAAAAGTTTATGTAAATACAATCAAAAAAAAAAGATAGATAAATGTCAAAATTTATAGACCACCTCTTCGTTCTTATGTTATCGACTTTTAAATCAAAACCCCTATTCTTATTATATCAAAGAGAATTCAAGGAATCCCATCATTTGAATAATATAAGGTAAAAATCAAACCGCTCGGACAAAAATAAATTTATCGACTTATCACGATGAATTATATTTGTTCGATACACTGTTGTCAATATAAATGTTGAGAAATAATACAACGGAAAAACAAAATAAATATAAATGGAATTTTTTCAATACTATTAAAAAAAGGGCTTGTGTTGGATTGGCACTACATAGCGGAAAAAAGTTTAGATAGAGGAATAAAAAAATACCAAGTAGAAAAAAATATCAGATTGAATCAATAATCCATAATAAGTAACTAGAATAAAAAAGGGAGGATTCCTTGGTTATTACTTATTAGTATTCAACGAAAACCGACCAATTGAAGGAACTCCCAGAATTTGATATTTCTAGGATCAAGCAACTCGAGTTTTGTCGTTCTAGAACATGAGATTTTATAGAAGCAATGAAAAATAGATATGAGTAGAATCCAAAAAAGGAAAAAAGTATATATATAAATACAAAAATTTATATAAGAATTACTATCCCTTTCTATTTCTTTATTTCCTTAATTCAATTTTGTTTGATTAGGACCAAGTTACTTAAAAACCTCTGCCTTTTTTAAAAGATCCCGAACAGTTCCTGTGGGCTGAGCGCCCTTTTCAAGGAAATATAGAATAGCAGGAACGTTTAAATAACTTTGATTCTTTATCGGATCATAAAAACCTACGTTCCGAAGATCTCTTCCTTCTCTTCGGGATCGAACATCAATTGCAACGATTCGATAGACGGCTCATTGGGATAGATCTAAGTAAATGAACAAGACCCCCCCTAGAAACGTATAGGAAGTTTTCTCCTCGTACGGCTCGAGAAAAAACGATTTGGAGTTTTGTCTACGTATAGAATTATAATTTCTGGCAAAGGAGTTGATAAAATAAATTAGAATGGGATTTAACTCATTGTTTTTCTTCCTCCTTCCTGAAAAAATAAAAATCATTTGTACCCATAACTCAAGTTGGATAATTCTCAAAGAGCTTAAAAGAAAAAAATCTTTAGGCAATTTATTTAATTTTTTGAATGGTCTTTAACCCCCTCTTGCTTGTCTCATTTAATCTTTATTATTATCCAGTTATTGAGACAATTGAAAAACGGTGTTTCCTTGTTCTGGGATCCTTTTTTTTGTTTTAAATCAGTGGGTTTAGACATTACTTCGGTGCTTCTTAATCCTTACAAAATGGCAGCAACATACCCCCTTTGTGATTTCTTTCTATCAAAGAATCATATAAACGCTCGATTCCCGCGTGATACACTTTGAATCGAAAGACTTTTCTCAATTTCAACAAATTTTACTTTTGAATTAAAAACTTGACTGAATCGGATCCTTTCAATTTATATATTGATATATATGATATACTTACAAAGTTGTTCCAATTTATTGATTGGTATTAACCCTAGATTCTTGCCCCCTGAAAGATGAATCCATACTTTCTACCCGAGCTCCATCATGTACTATATTCATTACAACCTAACAAAAAAGGATTCTAGTGAAAACAGAACAGATGTCGGGTCAAGAGCACCTTCATTCATAGAAAAGGTGGCGGATGTAAGAATAAAAATCCACAACGGATCGTGTCCTTCAAGTCGCACGTTGCTTTCTACCACAGCGTTTCAAACGAAGTTTTACCATAACAAAAAATTCCTCTAATTTGGAACCCATATGGAATTGATTCAATTATGGAATCATGAATAGTCATTGGTTCCGTCGATACATAAACATATTAATCTATACCCCTTTTTCTTCTATACCTTCTATACAAAGATGGCAAAAATTTTTTTGAAGCAATCTTAGCAAGATCCCACCTATTATTGTATGTTATTGTATGAATGCAACACTTTAACTTTACTTTTTATTAAAAAAATTAAAATATCTGTTTCTTTTCGAATTGAACCATCAACGATTTAAAGCAGATAAATGGATTGACAAAAAAAAACCATTTTATTTTTTTGTGTGAGATAGATAAAAAAGACCGATTGAAGAGAATATTTAAGTACTTGTTCTTTCGATTCGAATTTTATTAATAAGATAAGATGAACGAATTAGGGGTTTTTCGTATCTATGAGATAGACTGAACTACAGTCTTTATTATGGATCCGTTACATATGTAACTTGATTCGTTATTAATGAGATTCGGACATACACAGATATACATATATTTAAAATAAGACCTCCTATTACTGTTACTAATTAAGAACTATCTATCCCACGACGCTCTGGGAATGCTGAATCAGAACAAAAATAAAAAGGATACCTTTTGGGGAAAGGATACTCTCTAGGGACAAAGACAAACAAGTCCAGATTAGG